TATTTCCGAATTTGAATCAATCGGAAGATAAAAAAGACCATTATTATGAATTTTATCCTTTATTTGGTCCTTATTAGGTTCAACCTTAATATTTTTATTAATTTTATACAAAAATTTTCTATCTTTATTTTTTTCCATATATATAATATCGCTTTTTCCTAAATAATTCTTGCTAGGAATATTCTTGAGTATGCTAAAAAATTTTTCTTTATTTCTGGTGGAATTTTCTTGGTTATTATTTGTTTCTAATGATGATCTATAAATATAGTAGTTATTTTTAGTTTCAGAATGAATATATTTATATGATAAAAGATCATATCTATAGTTTTTTTTTAAATTCTCCTCTTTATTTGGTAATAAATAGACTTTCGAATTTTGTTTTTTTTTTGAATCAAGTAATTGGTCTTTTTCAGAGGAATACCTTTTGTTTAAATCTTTATTTTGAGACAGATGGCATTGGTTGATTCTATTTCGCCATTTTTTGGGGATTAATCTAGACGATGTAATCTGAGATAAATCGTATTGATAATGACCTCTTAACCAGTTTTTCCATGGATTCATTCCATAATTTGGAAGTTTATTATGTCTTAATTCGGAATGAAATATTCCTTGTTTTCCAAAAAAATCCTTTATTTCAGTCTTAAGAAAAAAAGAGGGTCCATTATATTGAAGAATAGATCTTAACTTATTGAAGTTAATAATCTGCGTTTGTGATAATTTGAAAAATACATATTTTTGTGACAAGTAAGATAAATCAAAAAAAATATCTGACTTCCGCTTACTATTTCTAAGATTATCAAAAGCCCTTTTTATAGTCATAGACAAAATAAAGTCAATTTTATTTTGTTTTGTTTTATTACTCCTTTCTTGATTTGTTTCATTATTGTTAATGTATTTATCATTATCAAGAATTTTTTTTGTTGATTCGATAAAAAGTTGTAGAGGGATTCTGCGCATATTAATGATACATAGAAAGATATCTATGTATATTTTTTCAATGAAAAATTGAACTAATAATTCAATATTTTTTATTTTTAATATTTTCAAAATTTTTGGGGATGATTCTGCATTATTATTTTTCTTTTTTTTGATTCCTGGCGTTACTTTTTTTTTATTTTTTTTCATTATTTCTATTTCATTTCTGATTGTGTTTCTTCTATCAATCCTATGTTTCATTTCTTCTTCTGCCTGTGAATAATTTGTCCAACCTGTAGATCGAATTTGACTAAGTGATTCATGAATTATCTGATTGCTGATTATGGAATCCTTTTCTGTTTGAGTTTCACTTGATTCATATATTTCTCTCGGTATAAATAATGGAATTTTATTTCCTTTTAAAAGTTCTTTTATTATTTGTTTTATAAAGAAAAATGCTTTTGCTTCTTTCTTTTTTATTTTTTTAAAAATTCTTCGAACTCTAAAATTGAATTTTCTGATTTCGACTTTATAGTCTATATCTTTAAAAATGGGTTCAAAAAAGGAAGGTGTTTTTCGAGGAGGACCAAAAGGATGTTCCGTTTCCATTCCCAAAATTGTTAAAAAACAAGAATCAAAATCCTCTTGTTTCTTTAGATCTCTATCAGAATCATAGAGTCCTAGCTTAGATCTGTGCCAAGGTTTCAAATGAAAAGGATATAGGATTTTGATCTGAAAACCTCCTCTTAACCAATTTTTAGGAAATTTTGTTTTGGAGAATTGAAGACCATTAGAGCTGCATTTTAGATAAATTTCTCTATTCCAATCTTGGAAATCCTCATACCATTCCGGAGATTGCCGTAATAAAATACGGACAATATTCTTAGCTATTATCAATAAAGGTAATTTAATATATTTTCTAAAAGTTGATTGAGCTAGTAACAGAATACCTCTTGTTTTGTGTCCATGTGGAATGTTCTCCCAGAATTCCATTACGTCTTCCTGGGTATTTCTTTTTGGGGGGGAGTGTTTATTTAAAATTTCGAATTCTGACTTTTTACCCAACCGATCTTTAATATTAAAAAAAAGTTTGATTAGGTCGGATATAGGAAAAGGAAAATCTTGCTTTTTTTCCAAAAAAAGCGGGGAATGAGGATTTCCTTGATACGGTCCCCAAATAACCAATTTACGCCTTTGAGCGCGCATAGATCCTTTGATTACGGATCGACGAAAATCTGGTTCTTCCAAATAACTTATAAAACCCAAATCTTTATTAAATTTTTTATCAATATTAGAATTATTTAAATTAGACTTCTTCAAAGTTTCTAAAGTTCGTGTCGAACGATTTAAAAAATCTATATGTTTAAATTTTCTTGTTCGAAGCTGGTGTCCCAGCCCTTGTATTATGCCTTGTTCTTTTCGTCGTTTTTTTAAATTTTGGTGTAACTCGTTGATTAATTTGTATGACCATCGAAGGGGTTTTTTACCGATTTCGTTTATTCCACTAGATTTTTTTTGACCTCTAAGGTTAGCTATAAGTGCGTTCAATAAAAAAATTAACCGATTATTTGAATCAATTTTGGCT